GCGCACAGACTCCTTTTTTCTATATTTTTAGAGAGAGAGAATTGATATATGATCTATTTGAAGCTGCTACAGGTATGCGAATGATGCATAATTACTTTCGCATCGGAGGAGTAGCCGCCGATCTACCTTATGGATGGATCGATAAATGTTTAGATTTCTGTTATTATTTTTTACGAGGAGTTGTTGAATATCAACAACTTATTACACAGAATCCCATTTTTATAGAACGAGTTGAAGGAGTCGGTTTTATTAGCGGAGAAGAAGCAGTAAATTGGGGCTTATCGGGACCGATGTTACGAGCTTCTGGAATACAATGGGATCTTCGTAAAGTTGATCCTTATGAGTCTTACAACCAATTTGATTGGAAAATCCAATGGCAAAAAGAAGGGGATTCATTAGCTCGCTATTTAGTACGAATGGGTGAAATGAGGGAATCCATCAAAATTATTCAACAGGCTGTAGAGAAAATTCCTGGGGGTCCTTATGAGAATTTAGAAGTCCGACGCTTTAAGAAAGCAAAGAATTCCGAATGGAATGATTTTGAATATCGATTTCTTGGTAAAAAACCTTCGCCCAATTTTGAATTGTCAAAGCAAGAGCTTTATGTAAGAGTGGAAGCTCCAAAAGGTGAATTAGGAATTTATCTGGTAGGAGATGATAGTCTTTTCCCCTGGAGATGGAAAATTCGTCCACCTGGTTTTATTAATTTGCAAATTCTTCCTCAACTAGTTAAAAAAATGAAATTGGCTGATATCATGACGATATTAGGTAGTATAGATATCATTATGGGGGAAGTTGATCGTTGAAATGATAATAGATAGGGTAGAGGTAGAAACTATCAATTCTTTTTCGAAATCGGAATTATTAAAAGAAGTCTATGGACTGATATGGATTCTACCTATTTTGACCCTCCTACTGGGAATCACAATAGAAGTACTGGTAATTGTGTGGTTAGAAAGAGAAATATCCGCATCGATACAACAACGTATTGGTCCTGAATATGCTGGCCCCCTGGGACTGCTTCAAGCTATAGCCGATGGAACTAAGCTACTTTTTAAGGAGGATATCCTGCCATCCCGAGGAGATATTCCTTTATTTAGCATTGGACCCTCTATAGCAGTCATATCCATTTTATTAAGTTTTTTAGTTATCCCTTTAGGATATCATTTTGTTTTAGCCGATCTTAGTATTGGTGTTTTTTTATGGATTGCCATTTCAAGTATTGCTCCTATTGGTCTTCTTATGGCAGGATATAGCTCAAATAATAAATATTCTTTTTTAGGCGGTCTACGAGCTGCTGCTCAATCTATTAGTTATGAAATACCATTAACTTTTTGTGTGCTAGCAATATCTCTACGTGTGATTCGTTAAAATAGGATCTTTTTCCTCTAAAATCCATTGAATATTTATCTTCCTTTTCTTATTCTATATTCGGGTTGGTAAGTTAAACTAGATAGCTATATGAGTGAAACAAAACAGCTTATTAATTTGTAGTAAAAAGAAAAAATCTCATTTCCTACGTACAAGAAAAAAGTTGAAGTAAACATAAGCAGTGTAAACTCTTTACCCCAAGGTTGAGATTTTTTGATTAGTCATCATATCTTGAAGCGGGCAAGAATAAAGGATTCGCGATATGGAATTCCATTACTAGAATATTCCTAGTTATTACTATAACTTATAATCATAAGAGGAATCCATCAAAAGTTAGTGAGGGGTTAGGAACACTAAAGTACATAAAGGATTAGTAATGAGGAAATCTAAGGCATTAGATATTTTTCCTCATAAAAGGAATCATAATAAGGACTTGAAATTGGTGGAAATGATCAAGTAGTACTTTCTTCGGATTCCGATCCAGAGTATGTTCCCATTCACTTGTTAAGGAAATGGCTATCAAGAACGAATTAACCCTTTATTCCTTTTTTCTTTTTAAGTACCCCTCCCGGGGGAAAGAAGAATAGGACAAAAGATATGGAATGCAATACAAAAAAAAAGATCTTTATTTATTCTTTCCTTCCTCTATTCATATTCATACAGAATTCCTCATGAACTAATGCCCAATTCTTTTCATTTATTAATTGCTATAACGAGTGTTTTATTCCAAGATTAAGTTATTGCTGAACAAAGAAAAATTCTCATTATATTATAAAGGACGAGATCAATTCGGAAGCGCTTTTTCTTATTCTAGCAGACGGAATTCCTTTGGTCTAATTTAGGACTTTCCAATCGATTTTATCTTACCTAATTCTATCTATGCCCAGGGGGATAATACCGAAATGAAACAACCCTTTCCTTTTTTCTGATCATAGAGAAGCCGTATGAAGCTAAGGTTTCATGTACGGTTTTGGAATAGCGGTGGGAACTGTAATGTTATCATCGACTATGATTATCTAACAGTTCAAGTACAGTTGATATAGTTGAAGCACAGTCAAAATATGGTTTTTTTGGATGGAATCTTTGGCGTCAGCCTATAGGTTTTCTGGTTTTTCTAATTTCTTCTTTGGCAGAATGTGAAAGATTACCCTTTGATTTACCAGAAGCAGAGGAAGAATTAGTAGCAGGTTATCAAACCGAATATTCCGGTATCAAATATGGTTTATTTTATCTTGTTTCTTACCTAAATTTATTAGTTTCCTCTTTATTTGTAACAGTTCTCTACTTAGGCGGGTGGAATTTATCTATTCCCTATATATCCTTTTTTGGATTTTTCCAAATGAATAAAATGGTTGGAATTTTGGAAATGACAATGGGTATCTTTATTACATTAACTAAAGCTTATTTATTTCTCTTCATTTCTATCACAATAAGATGGACTTTACCCAGGATGAGAATGGATCAGTTATTAAATCTTGGATGGAAATTTCTTTTACCTATTTCCCTGGGCAATCTCTTATTAACAACTTCTTCCCAACTTGTTTCACTATAAATAAGATAATACAATAATAGTAAGAATATTTTCAACACAAAAATTCTCTCAAACAAGAGAAAGAAACATACCTTTTTCATAGATATTTATAATATGTTCCCTATGGTAACTGGGTTCATGAGTTATGGTCAACAAACAATACGCGCTGCAAGGTACATTGGTCAAAGTTTCATAATTACCTTATCCCACACAAATCGTTTACCTATAACGATTCACTACCCTTATGAAAAATCAATTACATCGGAGCGTTTCCGGGGGCGAATCCACTTTGAATTTGATAAATGTATTGCTTGTGAAGTATGTGTTCGCGTATGCCCGATAGATCTACCCCTTGTGGATTGGAGATTTGAAAAGGATATTAAAAGGAAACAATTGCTTAATTATAGTATTGATTTTGGAGTTTGTATATTTTGTGGTAATTGTGTTGAGTACTGTCCGACAAGCTGTTTATCAATGACTGAAGAATATGAACTTTCTACTTATGATCGTCATGAATTGAATTACAATCAAATTGCTTTGAGTCGGTTACCAATCTCCATAATGGGAGATTACACAATTCAAACAATTAGGAATTCGACTCAAAGTAAAATAGACGAAGAAAAATCTTTGAATTCAAGAACGATTACTAATTACTAGGATTTTTCTTTTTTGTTAGAAAAATCCAATAGTTCTTTACTAACTATAAAGAAAAACGAATAACTACTGCTTATTGCAAATTATTCCTGATTTAAAATGAGAGTTGATTTTCGTGATGTGATTTCTAACTATACAACTTATATACAAAAAATATCCTAATCCCTTTTTCCTTCCTTGAATCTTTTAGTTTTAGTCAGTTCATGAAAAATTTTATACTATTAATTTATTCTTATCCATAATGGATTTACCTGGACCAATACATGAGATTCTTGTGCTATTTGGGGAATTTTTTCTTCTACTAGGGGGCATAGGAGTAGTATTACTTACCAACCCAATTTATTCTGCCTTTTCGCTGGGATTAGTTCTTATTTGTATATCCTTATTCTATATTTTATTGAATTCCTACTTTGTAGCTGTCGCACAACTTCTTATTTATGTGGGAGCCATAAATGTCTTGATCATATTTGCCGTAATGTTCATAGATGGCTCAGAATGGTCTAAAAATAAGAATTATTGGACTATTGGAGATGGGTTCACTTCACTCGTTTGTATAACTATTCTTTTTTCACTAATGACTACTATCCCAGATACGTCATGGTATGGAATTCTTTGGACTACAAGATCAAACCAAATAGTAGAACAGGGTCTCATAAATAACGTTCAACAAATTGGGATTCATTTAGCAACTGATTTTTATCTTCCGTTTGAACTCATTTCCATAATTCTTCTAGTTTCTTTAATAGGTGCAATTACTATGGCTCGGCAATAAGAAATACTTAGAATGAGTCAAAATTCTTAGAATTTCAAATCTAAAATAAGTAACTAAAATAAATAACTAAAGAATCACAATTTTGATTTAGTAAAACCCATCTACTGCCAACAAATACCTTCTTTTCTCTTTTGTTGTGTAATTGTTCTATTCTAATTAATTGAATCGGTTCAATTCTTGTCCTCATATTGAAATGAATCGAGATTGATAAGGAGTTAGTTAATGATGTTTGAGCATGTACTTTTTTTGAGTGTCTATTTATTTTCGATTGGTATCTATGGATTGATCACAAGCCGAAACATGGTTAGAGCTCTAATATGTCTTGAACTTATACTGAATTCAATTAATCTAAATCTCGTAACATTTTCTGATCTATTTGATAGTCGCCAATTAAAAGGAGACATTTTCGCAATTTTTGTTATAGCCCTTGCGGCTGCTGAAGCAGCTATTGGACTATCCATTCTTTCTTCCATCCATCGTAACAGGAAATCAACTCGTATCAATCAATCTAATTTTTTGAATAATTAGACTTTTGAATAATTAGACATAGAATCCTCTAAACAAATAAACAAAGGCGCACATATAATGATAATATAAAATTCAAATATTAAGATGAATAGAAATCGAATACTATTTTCTTATTATTTTATTATTTTAGAATATCTATTTTTTGAGTAGGTTATTGTATAGTATTCTTTTTTACTTATTGAATTTTTGCAATTCATTGATATTGCAATTTGAATATTGCAATAATTTATATTGAAAAGACGATAGCCAATTTATTGGCTAGTTCGAATTCGTATGTACAATTCGTATAATTATGATTGTTGAAGCCCAAAATTCAAGTCTCTTGGCTCTTTTCACGCTTTCTCACAAACGGATTAAGAAATATATTGCATTATTTATTTGTTGAAGTTTGGATAAACCATTGCTTCGTCTGGTGCCTACAATACATATGACTCATATAGTACTAATTTCATTTTTACCAGATCGAAAATTTTTATGTTGAAAAGGAAAATTTATAGATCCAATGTCACATTCCGTAAAAATTTATGATACATGTATAGGATGCACTCAATGTGTACGAGCTTGTCCAACAGATGTATTAGAAATGATACCCTGGGATGGGTGTAAAGCCAAGCAAATTGCTTCTGCCCCGAGAACCGAAGATTGTGTGGGTTGTAAGAGATGCGAATCTGCCTGCCCAACAGATTTTTTAAGTGTCCGCGTTTATTTAGGGCCTGAAACAACCCGCAGCATGGCTCTATCTTATTGATACGTTACAAAAAACTCCACTTGAATCGTCTGATTCCTCTTTACCGAAGAAGCCTGTGCTCGAAATAAGCGAGCACGGGCTTTTCTGGTCAAAACGTATCTTGTCTTTATCACTTTATCATGAGTTATTTTCCTTGGTTAACAATACTTGTTGTTTTGCCGATATTTGCAGGTTCATTAATTTTCTTTTTACCTCATAGGGGAAACAAAATCGTTAGGTGGTATACTATATCTATTTGTTTATTAGAATTCCTTCTAATGACTTATGCATTCTGTTATCATTTCCAATTGGAGGATCCCTTAATCCAATTAAAGGAGGATTCTAAATGGATAGATGTCTTTGATTTCCACTGGAGATTGGGAATCGATGGACTTTCATTAGGATCTATTTTATTGACAGGATTTATCACTACTTTAGCTACTTTAGCAGCTTGGCCGGTTACCCGGAATTCGCGATTATTCTATTTCCTGATGCTAGCAATGTATAGTGGTCAAATAGGATTATTTTCTTCGCGAGACCTTTTACTTTTTTTTATCATGTGGGAGTTAGAATTAATTCCTGTTTACTTACTTTTATCCATGTGGGGGGGAAAGAGGCGTCTGTATTCAGCTACAAAGTTTATTTTGTATACTGCAGGCGGTTCCATTTTTTTCTTAATCGGAGTTCTAGGTATGGGCTTATATGGTTCCAACGAACCAAGATTAGATTTGGAAAGATTAATTAATCGATCATACCCTGCAACATTGGAAATACTATTTTATTTGGGCTTCCTTATTGCTTATGCTGTCAAATTGCCAATTATACCCCTACATACGTGGTTACCAGATACCCATGGGGAAGCGCATTACAGTACATGTATGCTTTTAGCGGGAATCCTATTAAAGATGGGAGCATACGGATTGATTCGGATCAATATGGAATTGTTACCTCATGCTCATTATCTATTTTCCCCCTGGTTGGTAATAATAGGAGCGATGCAAATAATCTATGCAGCTTCAACTTCTCTTGGTCAACGAAATTTCAAAAAAAGAATAGCCTATTCCTCCGTATCTCACATGGGTTTCATAATTATAGGAATTGGTTCCATAACCAACATTGGACTCAATGGAGCTATTTTACAAATACTATCCCATGGATTTATTGGTGCTACACTTTTTTTCTTGGCGGGAACGGCTTGTGATAGAATGCGTCTTGTTTATCTCGAAGAACTGGGGGGGATATCTATCCCAATGCCGAAAATTTTTACCATGTTTAGTAGCTTTTCAATGGCTTCTCTTGCCTTACCAGGAATGAGCGGTTTTGTTGCAGAATTAGTAGTATTTTTTGGACTAATTACTAGTCCCAAATTTCTGTTAATGCCAAAAATGCTAATTACTTTTGTAATGGCAATTGGAATGATATTAACTCCTATTTATTTATTATCTATGTTACGCCAGATGTTCTATGGATACAAGCTATTTCATGTTCCAAACGCAAATTTTGTGGATTCTGGACCGCGAGAACTCTTTCTTTTAATCTGTATCTTTTTACCAGTAATAGGAATTGGTATTTATCCAGATTTTGTTCTCTCGCTATCCGTTGACAGGGTAGAGGCTCTCTTATCCAATTATTATCCTAAATAGGATTTTTTTTTTTAACTAGTCCGCTCTATACTCTATATTCCATAGTGGAAAAACCAAATAATTCAGAAAAAAGTAAAAAAGTCTAAGTCTAATTAGATATATCTCGAATTTTTGAGAACCCTTTGAGAAGGCGTTCAAGGGGTTCTCAAATAAAACAAAAATGGAAAAACTTTCATTTCATGAAGGTTTTATGTTATGTAATCATTTAGATGGTAATGTAAATGAACCATAACTATGTAAACCTATTCCTAATAGATTGATACCAAAATAGCAGATCCAAATTATAAGAAATCCTATTGAAGCTACAAGTGCGGAATTCGTACCCTTCCAATTTGGATTTGTTCTACTATGTAAATAAATTGCGAATATGGTCCAAGTAATAAATGCCCAAGTTTCCTTAGGATCCCAATTCCAATAGGATCCCCACGCCTCATTAGCCCATACTGCTCCACAAAGAATACCTATGGTTAAAAGGGTAAACCCTAGGCTAATGACACGATAACTCCAAGAATCCAAACGCTCAGTTAATTGATATTTGTAATAATTTGAAAATGAAGGAAAAGAGGTGTTTTTTAAAGCACTTCTTTTTGCATAGAAATATTCAATCTCACTAAACTCACTAAAGAAAAATGTTTTAAGTAAAACATTTTTTTTCTTTTTAGAAAAGAAATCGAAATTCTTTCGAAATTTAATGATTAGAAGAGCGGCGGATAATAAGGATCCGCACAAAAGAGTTGCATAGCTTAGTAACATCATACTGACATGCATCATTAACCACTGAGATTGTAGAGCAGGTACTAGTATTGTGGATTGATGCATTTCAGTTAAAAGACCCGACGTGGCAAAGCCTTGCGTTAAAATAGTACTTGGCGTAGTTATTGTGCTTAAATCATTTTTAGAGTTCTGTATCTTAGGAATCGTATGAAGAATATACAGAGCCCATGAAAGGAAGATCAATGACTCATATAAATTACTTAATGGAAAATGTCCCGAAGAAGCCCAACGAGAAACTAAGAATCCTGTTATAGATAAAAAAGTTGCTATCATTCCTTTTTCTGACGAATCATGTAATCCCCCAAGTTCACGAACTAATAAGGTTATCAAATGAATCGTAATCACAATTGAAATAGTTGAGAAAGAGATATGAGTTAGTATATGTTCTAAAGTTGCAAATAGCATAAGGAGAAGGTCCCATTACAAAATTGGAAATTTCGAATTGAATCCATTTTCTAATCTATTGTATTCTTTTTCGAGAATGCCGCCACTCGGACTCGAACCGAGATGCTTGAGCACTGCTTCCTAAGAGCAGCGTGTCTACCAATTTCACCATGGCGGCTAACTTGAAATAATAGGGAACTTAAAAGAATAATAGTTATTCTCTGGCAAATCGTCGAGATTGGGAGAGTCCATAGAATTTAGGAACATTAGAATCTTCATTAAAATAGACTTCGTTTGGTAGTATCGTTGCGGATTTTTTTAACAAAAAACTCTTGCTTTGCTCAATAGAAACAAAGCTTGAAAGAGTTGGAACTGTTTTTTCTCAGTTGCAATATAGAACTAATTTTTTTCTAATTAGTTTCTCATTGAAATTTTTTCAAATCTTTCAATGCAATGGACAAAATACAAAAAACCTTTTCTATCTATCCATTAGAATTTCTAGAATTTCATCATTAAATACAAAGAATTTTGGATTTTAGCAAAATTTCTAGAATGAAAGCCTTTATTCTCTTATTAATACGATTTACCAAGCCTAAACCAATTTATTTGTGGATTTTGGATAAGATAGGTAGAAGTTGTAAGTCCTATTGCAAGAATACTCTACTTTTCATAATAGAATCCTCATATTTTATTATGAGGATTCTATTATGAAAAGTTCGTTGATAGGAAAAGAATACTTAGGACACAGTATAGCAAAAACTTTTGTTCTATATATCAGAGGGGTTAGTTCTAAGAATATTGTACCGAGGAATTCGACACATAAAAGTACATTCATTAATTAATCCGAATTATTCATATTAAATAATTGGAATTTCTTTTGGATAGGTCAATTCAAATTATTCCAAAACCAGATTATTTGTTTGTTGCCCAGAAAAACCCTTTGGTTTTGGATGCTCGCTGCCGCTGGAAAATGATCTTGATTTTGCTAAAGAATAAGATTGTACTATGGAAAAATAAGTCTTTTTCTTCCAAAGATTTTTACGAATACGCTTTTTTGACATCGAAGTACGTTTTTTTGGAACTGCCATTTAAAAAGGAGATTACTTTTTTCTAGTTGTATGTGAAAGACATCTATTGCCGCAAATCAATCCTTCTTTCTGCTTTTTCTTAGTATTTATACTTAGATACTGAACTGAAATTCTGAATTCTTTTTTATTTCATTTTCTCTAATGCGGATAAGACAAGAATTTTTTAGCATATTTTTCATTTAGCATATTTTTCATATATATTTTGGATTTTTTTTAATAATATAGAATATATACAAAGGTTTTCTATTTAAATCAATTTATATATCAAGTATACTTCATATATAGATATATGGTACGGGGGTCTATCCCCCATATAAGATGGGGGGATAAAAGGAAGGGAAAATTCAAATAGTTAATTAAGTTCAGAATGGTATTCCATAATTGAATTCCAATCAAAACAAAAAAAATAGTTAGTCTCTTAAACAAGACATTCTAAAACTTAGGTAATTCTAGTCATTAGGATTTCAGTTCTATATGAAGTAAGGAATATTCGAGAATTTCCTATAAACATAGGTTTTCATTGGAATTCAATCAATCAGTTACGAAACATGAGAGTTGCTTCATCTTCATTGTAATAGAAAGAAATACAAAAATGAATAAAAAAATGAATAGAAAGTAAAATGATTCAATCCTTTTTTATATTTTAATAAATATCCTTCTTTAGATAATAACTAAGTAACAAAGTTATTTGATTAACTTTTTGAATTTAACCAAGTAAACCCATTCTTCATTTTTGATTATTTCAATGAGAGAAATTTGGAAAAATGAAGAATTCCAGTATTTTGTCTTATTCTTTTTTTTTTATTCCTTCAGAAAGAGATAAGAATTGGTTTGGTGAATCGGAAACAATTTTATTTTATAAAAAAATTGAAGTAAAAATTTCCATTTCTTTTCTTATGGAACATACATATCAATATGCATGGGTAATCCCTCTTCTCCCACTTCCAGTTATTATGTCAATGGGGTTTGGACTTATTCTTATTCCGACAGCAACAAAAAATCTTCGTCGCATATGGGCTTTTCCTAGTGTTTTACTCTTAAGTATAGCTATGGTATTCTCAGTTCACCTATCTATTCAACAAATAAATGGAAGTTCTATCTATCAATATCTATGGTCTTGGACCGTCAATAATGATTTTTCCTTAGAATTTGGATACTTGATCGACCCGCTTACTTCTATTATGTTAATACTAATTACTACAGTAGGAATCCTCGTTCTTATTTATAGTGACGATTATATGTCTCACGATGAAGGATATTTGAGATTTTTTGTTTATATAAGTTTTTTCAATACTTCCATGTTGGGATTGGTTACTAGTTCCAATTTGATACAAATTTATTTTTTTTGGGAACTTGTGGGAATGTGTTCCTATTTATTGATAGGCTTTTGGTTTACACGGCCAATTGCAGCGAGTGCTTGTCAAAAAGCTTTTGTAACTAATCGTGTAGGGGATTTTGGTCTGTTATTAGGAATTTTAGGTTTTTTTTGGATAACAGGTAGTTTAGAGTTTCGGGATTTGTTCAAAATAGCTAATAACTGGATTCCTAATAATGGGATTAATTCCTTACTTACTACTTTGTGTGCTTTTTTATTATTCCTTGGTGCAGTTGCAAAATCTGCACAATTCCCTCTTCACGTATGGTTACCCGATGCTATGGAAGGACCCACTCCCATTTCGGCTCTTATACACGCAGCAACTATGGTTGCTGCGGGGATTTTTCTTCTAGCTCGACTTCTTCCTCTTTTCATATCCCTACCTTTAATAATGAGTTTCATTTCTTTAGTAGGTACAATAACACTCTTCTTAGGAGCTACTTTAGCTCTTGCTCAGAGAGATATTAAAAGAAGCTTAGCCTATTCTACAATGTCTCAATTGGGTTATATGATGTTAGCTCTAGGTATAGGTTCTTATCAAGCTGCTTTATTCCATTTGATCACTCATGCTTATTCGAAAGCTTTATTGTTCTTGGGATCCGGATCCATTATTCATTCAATGGAACCTCTTGTTGGATATTCACCAGATAAAAGTCAGAATATGGTTCTTATGGGTGGTTTAAGAAAATACGTTCCAATTACAAGAACTACTTTTTTATGGGGTACGCTTTCTCTTTGTGGTATTCCACCTCTTGCTTGCTTCTGGTCCAAAGATGAAATCCTTAGTAATAGTTGGTTGTATTCACCCTTTTTTGGAATAATAGCCTCTTTTGCTGCAGGATTAACTGCGTTTTATATGTTTCGGATATATTTACTTACTTTTGATGGGTACCTGCGTGTTCATTTTCAAAATTACAGTAGCACTAAAGAGGGCTCGTTGTATTCAATATCCTTATGGGGAAAAAGGATACCCAAAGGAGTGAATAGAGATTTCATTTTATCAACAACGAAGAGTGGAGTTTCTTTTTTTTCACAAAATATATCCAAAATTCATGGTAATACAAGAAATAGGATAGGGTCCTTTAGTACTTCCTTTGGGGTTAAAAACACTTTTGTCTATCCTCATGAAACGGGAAATACTATGCTATTCCCTCTTTTTATATTACTGCTTTTTACTTTGTTCATTGGATCCATAGGAATCCATTTTGATAATGGAGTAATGGATAATGGAATAGCGGAGTTAACCATATTATCAAAGTGGTTAACTCCCTCAATAAGCTTTTTCCAGGAAAGTTCTAATTCTTCCATAAATTCATATGAATTTATCACTAATGCAATTTCTTCTGTAAGTCTAGCTATGTTTGGTCTATTCATAGCATATATCTTCTATGGATCTGCTTATTCTTTTTTTCAGAATTTATATTTTAAAAATTCCCTTGTAAAAGAGAGTCCGAAAAAGTCTTTTTTGGATCAAGTAAAAAAAAAGATATACAGTTGGTCATATAATCGTGGTTATATAGATATTTTCTATACTAGGGTCTTTACCCTGGGTATAAGAGGATTAACCGAACTAACGCAGTTTTTCGATAAGGGTGTCATTGATGGAATTACCAATGGGGTAGGTCTTGCTGGTTTTTGTATAGGAGAAGAAAT